ATCCCGACCATTTCCGACGCGCCTTCTTTCTAATTTTAGTAAATGACTTGAGTCTATGTCAATAAAAGTCAATAAAAAAAAAAAGATATTATAAAGCTATTCTAAAGTCTTATCATTGTTAATCATTCCAATTTTATTTTAAAAGGGATTCCTTGTTTTACTCAAAGAAGTTCGTTTGGATGTCTATCCTATCTATCACAAAACTTGTGAAAAGAAAAAATGCAGCCCGGATACATTTGTGAAAAACTCGAATAAATGAGAAAAATAAATGAGAAAGATAACGAATTTTGAATCGTTAACGAAAAGAGAGAATAAGATAAACAATTAGGGAGTCGGGTGGGCCCCTTTTTGGGGATAGAGGGACTTGAACCCTCACGATTTCTAAAGTCGACGGATTTTCCTTTTACTATAAATTTCTTTGTTGTCGATATTGACATGTAGAATGGGACTCTATCTTTACTCTCGTCCAATTAATCAGCAGATTCTGGGGTGAATGATCTGATCAATGAATATTCGATCCTTTCGTCAACTTGGAATCGATTCAAATCAAAGCAATGTTTTTTTTTTTTATTATTATTTGATATTTGAATTATTAATTATTTCATTTTTCATATAACATAGAAAAAAATACAGATTTGGGTCGGTTGTCATTAATCATTTGAGATAGTATTTCAGTACGTATGCCTATGTATTATGTATATAGGGTTATACTTTACTTTACCTTTCTTTTTTTCTGGAATTTTAACTTTAGCAGAAGGATTCCCTTACTTGTACTTGACTAATGCAACGCAGTCAACTCTATTTGTTAGAACAACTTCCATTGAGTCTCTGCACCTATCCTTTTGTATTCTTATTCTGTCTTTATGAACCTTTGTTTGTTTTCGAAAAATAGGATTTGGCTCAGGATTGCCCCTTTTTTTTCCGGGGTTTCTCTGAATTTGAAAGTTATCACTTAGTAAGTTTCCATACTAAGGCTCAATTCAATTAAGTCCGTAGCGTCTACCAATTTCGCCATATCCCCTCTTTGTTTTGTGTTTTGAGATTCAAATCTTATTATTATGTTATTATGTCATTCCCTTTTTTCTTTCATTTCTATTCTATTCTACTGGAACTGTTAAAGTCATTAGATACCGATTCCTATATTCCTATATTCCTAGAATAGTGTTTCCTCTTATTTTAATATTTTATTTGATTTCTTGTCTAGCCTCTTTCATATCTATTTTGGACCCCTAATTTGGTCTAATCAGAAATCATTCTATCATTTCTGTATCCGCAATTCAATAATTCAATATAGATGCATATATACCACATTTATTCTATATGTTTTTCTTCGAATCATTTTTATTGTGCAATTTTGAATACTCGAACGGTCAATTCTTTTCTTTTTTTTTTATATATTCAGTTCATTTTTCTATATTCATTTAATTTAATTATTAATTACTACGAATGAAAAGTGAATAGCTAAGGTTCCAGTAGTTTACTAAATTCCTGTGCATGTACAATTTCTGTTATGTGAGCCCGCTTAGCTCAGAGGTTAGAGCATCGCATTTGTAATGCGATGGTCATCGGTTCGATTCCGATAGCTGGCTTTTTTTTTTTCTATTTTTTTTTTTTATTCTATATACATTCTTTGTGTATACTTTGTATATATACAATAAGGTCCGGATATTGATAGAATCCATCTCATTTGTAGTATATCAGTATTTTTTGTAGTATAATACTTCAGTAGATTTTGCCTCATTTATCATATTTATCCTTTAGTTCAGTTTTAATTTAGGTTTATGAAATTTCAATAAAATAAAGAAAATAAGGAGTCTTTATGTCACGTTACCGAGGGCCTCGTTTCAAAAAAATACGCCGTCTGGGGGCTTTACCGGGACTAACTAGTAAAAGGCCTAGAGCCGGGAGCGATCTTAGAAATCAATCGCGCGCCGGTAAAAAATCTCAATATCGTATTCGTTTAGAAGAAAAACAAAAATTGCGTTTTCATTATGGTCTTACAGAACGACAATTGCTTAAATACGTTCGTATCGCCGCAAAAGCCAAAGGGTCAACAGGTCAGGTTTTACTACAATTACTTGAAATGCGTTTGGATAACATCCTTTTTCGATTAGGTATGGCGTCAACTATTCCTCGAGCCCGCCAATTAGTTAACCATAGACATATTTTAGTTAATGATCGTATAGTAGATATACCAAGTTATCGCTGCAAACCCCGCGATATTATTACAGCGAAGGATGAACAAAAATCTAGAGTTATGATTCAAAATTCTCTTGATTCATTCCCCCAGGAGGAATTGCCAAAACATTTGACTCTTCACCCATTCCAATATAAAGGATTGGTCAATCACATAATAGATAGTAAATGGATTGGCTTGAAAATAAATGAATTGTTAGTTGTAGAATATTATTCTCGTCAGACTTAAACCTAACTAAAATAACAAGGGTTCGAACAATTTTGTCCCCTGTCACCTAAGTAAAGAGACAAAAGGTATGGGTTTTCTTGGGGGATTTTTATCCCATTGATATATCCTAGAATGATAGGGGCATTTTCATTCCTTGTCCACTCGTATTTTCTGTTCCACAGAAATTAGGAATAGAGAATCCATATCAAAGAAAGATAGAACTCTTGGAATAAGGGTATCCATTGTTAGGTGATTTGATATATTGCGGTCAATAGCATTTCAGTAACATTGATAAATTAGGTGAAGGTGCGGAAAGAGAGGGATTCGAACCCTCGGTAAACAAAAGCCTACATAGCAGTTCCAATGCTACGCCTTCAACCACTCGGCCATCTCTCCTACATAATGATTAGGATAATGATTATGGCCCCGAAAGCGAGTGAATCGCGAGTCAATCCCGATTTGAGAATGAAGATAACTGTCACTGCAACTATTGATGTAATTATTCCAACTGTATTTATTATCATATAGAATTTAGTATCATATATATTAGATTAGATGTTGGATAGGTACGGTACGTACAATTAATTCTAACTATAAACTATAAAAAATAGAAAACTTTTAATCATTTAATCAAAGAAAGACTTTTCCTTCGGGGCTAGGGGGATAAAGAAATTTTTTTTTTGTGAAAAACTTTTTCTTAAAAACAATAAACAATAAAGATATATATCTATTTATGTTTGCTGTTTGCGAAGATGACGTTCCCGTCTTTTTCTGATATCTATACCGGCTAAAATAACGGGATTGGAACGACTCGAACACGCGGTCTATCTTTTTTTATGAGTTAAGTCTGTTTTTATGTTATTTCGTACTGTATAATTACTTTTTTTGTAGGATCGTTTTCTAACGAGAGGTAATTAAAAGAAATTTTAAAATGGATTGCTACCTATGCCTAGATCCCGGATAACTGGAAATTTGATTGATAAGACCTTTACAATTGTAGCCAATATCTTATTACGAATAATTCCGACAACTTCAGGAGAAAAAGAGGCATTTACTTATTACAGAGATGGTGTGATTTGATTTCTTTTATTTACCGCGTCGAGTTTTAGGAGAAAGACACATTAGCCGGGATAGAAAGATTTGAAAAAAACTCTACGTTTATTGAAGGTGAAGTTTCTAAAAAAACATTCCTTCTGTCGTGTATCCCCGATTAATGCAGCCTCAGATGTTTCAATTGTCGATTCTAGCATTGAGCGAAAAGGTTACACCTATGGCTATGGGTTATGTATTGCAGGTTAATACTGCTCCACTAGTACCACTAGGCGGCATAGAGGAAGAAGCACTACGCTTAGGAATCAACAACACGAAAACTTTGCTCTAAATTTCCCCTTTTCCTTATTGGGATCGGGACTAAGAAGAATGGTTGGGACAACAAATATCCATCTCATTCGTGCTTTGGATACCCATATAACCATCGAAGACTGTTGAAGTGACTAATTCCTAGAAATTAAGGGATGTTGAGGACAAAGAAATTGTTGGAGTTAACGTAACATTTTTATATTTTTATCTAGTACCAACATCTTGGATGTTAAGAAACGATCTTTTGCAGGAAGGTTGGCTAGAGATTTCTTGTAAAAACACTAGCCCCGCTCAGTTCATAATGAGAATATTTCACTCCTTTTTGATTCTATGTATTAGGCTTATTATGCACATAAGGGAGGAGCCGTATGAGATGAAAACCTCACGTACGGTTCTGGAACGGAGATTCTTTGAATCGAATAACGACCGTAACGGATGTCTGCTCAATCCGAAGGAAATTATGCGGAAGCTTTACAGAATTATTATGAAGCTATGCGACTAGAAATCGATCCCTATGATAGAAGTTATATACTCTATAATATAGGCCTTATTCACACAAGTAATGGAGAACACACAAAAGCTTTGGAATATTATTTTCGGGCATTAGAACGAAACCCTTTCTTACCACAAGCTTTTAATAATATGGCCGTAATCTGTCATTACGTGCGACTATCTACACTATAGAAAGAAAAAGGAAAGAAAGAGCAAAATCTACTAGTAATCTACTAGTAAAAAAAATAAAAAAAAAAAATAGGCTTTCTACATATGGCATCGTCCAAAACAACGATTTTTATCAGCTGTAGCAAAGAAATAAACTTCATAGAAATCGAAATATGAAAAAAGAAATATGCCTAGATACTTTATTCTATGGATAAAGGATCTAATTGATAGAGGAAGCACCGTAAAGATCAATTAGCGAAATTTTTGCCGATACAATAAGAACTGCTTACTTAATGTCATAATATGAGACAAAAGCTAGGAATCCACTTATGTAATGGAGTCGACCCCCTAAAGTATTGAGCAGCGGTGTAGCATCAGATCCCAAAGATAGTAAGCCTTTTCTTTCTTATGAGAGAAGGTCTTTTTCAAAGATTCTATATAAATAGAAATTTCTATATGAAACCGAGATAGTTACCTTGCAGAAAATTGTGTAGAACACCTACGCTTTATTCTTTTGAAGGTGGGAGAAAAGATAAAACAAAAAGTTTGAAACTCATGTAATTAACCTCTTTTGATT